GGCGAGGAGACCTTAAGATAAGTTGCTAAAACAAAGGGGAGGATCGACCCGTTCAGTATAATTCCGAAGAAAGACTGTTGGCAGCAGGTGGAGACCTTTCTTTGGCCCCCTTCAAAAGGAAATGCGGGGGCGGGGTTAAGCTCGGCAGAGGGTTCGAAAATAGGGTAGGGTCCTGTCCTTAAGATTCAGCTAAGAAAAAGAAAAGAGTTCCAAACCTTTATGTTTATGTATGCACCTCCGTATAAGTGCTGCGTACAAGTTCCGGCCAGGAAAATTGGGAAAGATCAAACCAATTTGAACCGCTCACATCACAGTAGTAGTAGCGTAAAGACCGTAAGTCGGGGGGAGGCCCTTGCGGAAGCCCTGCCTGTCCTTCTCTATTACTTTCACATCTCCCTCTCTCTATCTATAGATATATAATCCGCTGCGTGAGCAACCCGACTGTGCTTTACTTTAAATGTGCTCTACAGGCCGAACTCTATCTTTCTTCCCAACGAGCCCATTTCTCTTTTGATTTGGAAGACGGGCCTTGCGTTCGGTTCGAAAGGCATGGTTTTCCGTATTCTCCAGATAGGGCCCCCCACTAGTCCGGCTAGCTAGTGAGCGGTTCTTTCGGGCGAGAAGCAGGCCGGGCCCGTAGGGCGGGCATCTCCCGCAACGCAAGCTGCATTGTTCGCCACCACCCGAGATGCAAAAGATTCGAGAGTCCCAGGCTGAAAATACATGCATAGATAGTGGTCTAATGACAAGGGCCGACGACGGAAGCTCGGGACGGAGCCGTATGATGCGGAAGTCTCACGTACGGTTCCCTGAGAAGGGAGTGGCTACCTACTGGAGCTTCGACCAACCACCACCGGTCAATTCCGCTTTGGGGCCACCTCTTACTCTACCATTATTATAGGGGTATGGGGTTCGAGACAAAGAAAGATCAAGGCAGCATATCAGTTTTTCCTTTATACTTTACTTGGATCTGTTTTTATGCTATTAGCTATTCTCTTGATTCTTCTCCAAACAGGAACCACCGATTTACAAATATCATTAACTACAGAATTGAGTGAGCGGCGCCAAATCTTTCTATGGATTGCTTCTTTCGCCTCTTTCGCCGTCAAAGTGCCTATGGTACCAGTTCATATTTGGTTACCCGAAGCTCATGTAGAGGCACCTACGGCAGGATCCGTCATCTTGGCAGGAATTCCTTTAAAATTGGGAACCTACGGCTTTTTAAGATTTTCAATACCCATGTTTCCCGAAGCGACACTTTCTTCCACTCCTTTCATTTATACTCCAAGCGCGATTGCTATAATATATACTTCCTTGACCACTTCAAGACAGATCGATCTTAAGAAGATCATTGCTTACTCCTCAGTAGCCCATATGAATCTGGTGACTATTGGTATGTTTAGTCGGGCGGCGGCCGTTAGGTCACCTATTTTGAGTTATGGACACACAAGTCCAAAACATGTGTGCCGGGCGTGCGCCCCATCAACTCAACCTACTAGCAATGGGGGAGAAAACATAGCATGTCGCAATAAAAGCTTGATTCGAGGCGTCAGCAAAAGACTGCCGCCTGTTCCAAAAACAAAAGCCCCTTAGCGCCCCGGAACGGGAGTGGAGGACGGCCCTACGCGCAGGCAACAGCAGCACTGGCTCCACGAAGTCAGAATCGAATCTTTCTGTTGGCAATTCATTCGTGAATAAGAATTCAAGGGCTAGAAGCGCTCGCTTCTAGCTGCTTCTTATTACTTATTGGCTATGTTGGCGTGGCGAAAATGAACGTGCTATTTTCAAATCGATTGATAGAAGCCTGCTGATCTGTTCTGATAGATCAAAAGAGTAGGAATGGATAGAGAGGGAATCTATCAATAATAAGGGGAAATCCCCTATTTCTATCTATTGATGAGACAACTATCTTTTTTTGATCCATCAGAAAGAAATCGATATGTATCTGATGGAGTCTACATTTTACGTAGAAGCGCCTAAGCGCTTTTTGGGCCAGCTCAGTTCTCTTATCCATCGGTCCAATGCACTGGGCTCATCTCATGCAGGGAAAAGCCAAAATGTAGTTGTCTTGTTGTTGTTCGCCGCCTCGACGCATTCCCTTCTCTCCCCGGCATCGTCCCACACAGAAAGAAAGAGCGCAGAGCCTCGGCCCGCCCTGTAGGTCCGCTAACGTAAAGCGAGGAGTTGAGCCTGAACTGGCGAACCGAAGTCACTTTCGGAACCATACTTCCTAGAGCTAACACGTGTCCAGTCCAGCGGGAACGCGCAGCGCAAACGAACGTGAGCTGCTATACCGAATCCCCCGCTGGCCATCGGGGACCGAGTGGTAAGGCCATGATCCGCAGGGGAACGGATCCCTCATTCTTCCATTGGGGACAGGTGCACGAACGACAACTCCAAACGTCACACATCCGCCGCCTACCTACCGTTTAGGTGGAACCAGCGAGATCCAGCTAAAATAAAGAAAAAAAGTGTCGCGGCTGCTCCACTCCGCCGCGGTCTCATGAACGCTACGCACCTTGCCTTCCCGCGCACGAAGCGAATGGGCCCTGTGCTGTGCGTCAGTTTCGGGGCGGGTTCCAGGATGATCGCCTAGCCCTAGCCGCATATCCGCTGCGCTCAATATGCGGGATTTCTCTTGGATTAGATCTTTCCCTTTTTTGGACCTAGCGAAAAGGACTTTAAGCCTTCGCGCAAGCAAGCGCGAGAGAAGGAAGCAAAGTAGAAGCTTTGCCAGAAGCAAGACGAGGAAGCGGAGCTCTCGTATAAGCGCTAGCTTCCCCCGACCGACAAAAATACAAGAGTCGCGACCTACTTTGATTCAAAAGAAAGGCGAAGGCTTTGGCAAGAAGCAAACGGCTTTCTATCATAGTTGCAAGGCTTCCAAACCTTAACTACTTAAGTACCAAAGGCTGCTTTCGCTTGCTTTCATAAGGGGGCTGTTCACTAAAAGCTATCAGCGCTGTCTTAGATTGAACGGTAATAAGATAAGTCCACGTTCAATCTCTAAGGCGGCTTTCCGTTGATAACGGAATAGTCTTCGTGTCCAAAGGTCAGGCCCTAGCTTATAGAGTTCGCTGCTTTTCCCAGGCCGGAAAAGGGGTTATACTGCTCGCCTTTGTTTGATATATTCATAAAGTACCAATACAAATTACAACTACACCAAAGTAGAAGGGCCACTATAGAAGCTAAAAGTAGCCTATAGTATAGTAGTCGGCCTAACCAAAGCGTCACAACAAGAGAAAATTAGCCTTATGAATGGAATCTTAAGTAGGGGGCTTAGCCCGCCCGCCTACCAATCAAAGAGGCTGAGAGTAAGCGTAAGCTCACCCGTAAGCTCTTCGAGCTTCCCTTCATTCGCTTGGCGGGAGCCGCACAGCACATAGCTGGAAGTCAGAGGGCCCATACTACCTGCCTAACTCTTCGCTCCGAGGGACCGTTTATCGGAAAGCGCCTTCTAAACCACCCCATTCATCCAAAAGAGAAGGGAAGGGGCCTATGTATTTTCATAACCCCTGCTGATTTTACCCTATCTACACCCGGAGCCAATCTCCTATCGGTCCTGCCATCACGCCGCAGAACAAGAGCTCGTGTGGAACCTTTTCTTTCTGGCGTAACAGCGGTGGAACGTAACAAAATATTACGGTCGCGTAACATAAGGGCCGGAAGTACGGTAAACTCGGCCAAAATATGACACCCGAAGGGCCCGCCCTTCTTCTTCAGTAAAGCCGACCTCTTTTTAGCCAGTGCTGACGCAGTTCGCACGTAGATAAGGAAAGAAAAATCCCAGTGAGGGGGGGGGGAGAATGGGGGCCGGTGCCTTTCTTTTACGGCCTCCTATTTATCAGCCGTGGGGAACTACTGCTCGGTCGGGGGGAAGGGAAAGGCTTGGGCCTACCTATCCCGATAGGACCTCATAAAGGAACGAGAGCTGTTGAGAGATTCCATATTGCCGAGCCGAAGGGCAGCACTTCTGTACGTGATCGTAGTATATCACGTCGTCTCGTCCCCGCTGCATTGAAGAGTACCTATGCACTATGTTCCGGTTCACTGATAAAGAAGATAGAGTTGGGGTGGGGGTCTACGATGTGATACTCAAGTATGACCCGGGTAGATACATGCTAACTATGGGTAGGAAGCGGGAACCATTATGTAAATAACTTCGGGGGGTTACAGATCTCTTATACTACCTGAGATCGACAGAGCGGAACGACCAGAAAAAGAAGTGAAGTTAGAAAGCCGTATGATAGATGGTAACTATCTTGTACGGTTCGGGGGGTAATCGGCGTACTCTGATCAGTGGGGGGGAATCTTTGGCTCTATCGAACATACAGGGAATTGGAGGTAGCATTCTACCGAAGTTAAGTCATGGACTGGTTCCTTCAGCCCTTTTTCTATGTGTTGGTGTTCTATATGACCGACATAAGACTCGACTTGTTAGATATTACGGAGGTTTAGTGAGCACCATGCCGAATCTCTCTACCATTTTCTTCTCTTCTACTTTGGCCAATATGAGTTCACCTGGTACTAGCAGCTTTATCGGGGAATTTCCCATCTCAGTAGGAGCTTTCCAAAGAAATAGCTTAGTAGCCACATTAGCAGCGCTTGGGATGATTTTAGGCGCGGCCTATTCCCTTTGGCTATATAATCGTGTGGTTTCTGGAAATTTGAAACCCGATTTCCTCCATAAATTCTCCGATTCAAATGTCAGAGAAGTTTCCATATTTATACCTTTTCTTGTTGGAGGGGCGACCGTCCGTTGAACTACCAAAGAAAAAAGGGTAAACCAATGTGATCATGACATTGTAGGTGCTTGCGATGGGACGGATGCGACTTCCCTCAGTTGGTTTGGGTGGCATAGCCCGTTGCAGAAGTCCCCCCCCTTTTTATCCATTTCTTTAGTCTTTAGAGAGCCAAAGCTTGACTTTACTAATAAAATAAGGCTCGCGTAGGGACGCTTTTTGGCTGAGCGGTATCTTTCTGGGTGGGACCGAGAGAAAGAAAGGATGGGGGGCAACCATGCATGGTACTTCTCGACCGTGTCTCCGAGGGACAGTTGAATGAGCGACTCATGAATGCTGCCGGGTCGGACGAGCCAATAACTCGAACGCATTCGGTCTGTTTTTTGAGCAAGAATCACAGCGTTACCTTACCTTCACCATGATACGGACTCAAAGTTCTTATGGCAGAGCACGAGGAGATTTATCATCAATATGATGATGGGAATGGAAACCAGAAGCACGACCGGGGTCTTCGTGGTCCAAGAAAATGAAACCATCAATAACAGTAACGTAAGCATGAGACTTAGTAGTAGTATCGGTGAACCAGATGGCCGCGGCGATGGAATCTGGGACGGAGGATTCGTAGTCTCTCTCTAGATCTGGCAACAGCGAAAGACCCCCTAACGTAATTCGAATAGGGGCTGACCGCTGAGCCCACTCTGGCCTCGCAGGGCGGGCCCCTGTGGTTGCGAGCTGGAGCTGCCATAGCTTATGGCTAGAGCCATAGGGGGCCCCAGCAGAGAAAACAGTAAGGATAACGAGCGCTCCGCCCGTCAAGCGGGCGGCAAGAGCAGCGGGCAAGTGCTTGGTAGGCCAACAGCCCAGTGAACCGGGCGGGGCACTCGACGAAAGGGGGGCACACTGAGCAAGTACGAGAAATTGGCCTCGCTCCGCTTTAAGCAAGGACCTCAATTCTCATTAGGAGGTCAAACCAAGGACCTATGGAAGTCGGGGCTCGTCCCCGGTCAATACAATATTGGATCAAACAATAGGGGGCCGTAGCACTGACCTCTTTTTTTATTGATTCAATACAATAGGGGAAAAGATCGTACAGTTCCCTACCGAGACAACAGAAACTCTCAACGGATCCTCCGCGTGCTGGGCATACCTCTTCCGTGCGTCTTTCTCGTGGCGGAAACAGAACAACAAGGAAAGACCCGGCCGACCTGCCCAGGGCTCGAGGGCGAGCTTTATTTAAGAGAGAATGGGGAGTGAATAGAAAAGCTTCCGTTTCCGTTCTTGGTTTGGGGGCGGGCTCCTCTCGATCTTATTCGTAGTTGGGAAGGGGGAAGGAGTCTAAATCAATGGACATTAATGAACCATCATTGATGGACGTTGCACATGACACGAGAAATTCGACTCAAGGTCCTTCGCTAATAGAGGTTGCTTACTCTCCCTAGTAGCGAAGGAAAAGGGCGGGGGTTTTTTCGTAGTAATAGTGGGCGGGTCTCATGAGATCTATGCCGGCCGTCGGAATCAAATGAAGGTCGAAGGACCATTCGATTCATTAAGGGGCATAGCGGCGCCCTCGCCTGGCGCCATTCCCGAACCTAGCAGCAGACGGGCGGGCCGGGCCTGAATTCAGACCAGACCAAACTCTTCTTTGTTTGAGCTGCCCCCACGCACGCAGACCAGAAGATCTCAGTTGTCCTGGGCTGGACAGACAAGTATGTAGAGATCTTCGTGGGACCGGGGAGGGAGTCTCAATCGATCTTTTCTAGGATTCTTTATCACGCCACGCACGGAGATCTTTCCGATAAGAGGGCTCCCCCTTGAACAGACTCTTAAAGGTTAGGTTACTACCTGCCTTTACGGAAGAGGTGTACTTTGTACCGCCCGGAGGTCATATAGATCGAAACCCGGAGCGATAAGAACGAAAGGGTTGGTGTGGCCACAGCTACAACTACTGGCGCTTCAAAAGGCTTAGATTCTAAGGACGCTACTGAAAGCCTTTTTTAGGTCGTTAGGGGGGTTCCACCTCAAAAGCCTTTGGTACTTCGGTAGGGCGAACAGCCCTTAAACCAAAAAAAAGGTTTGGAACCCTTCCCCTATTTCTGCATTTCATTCTCTATTCGGCCTGCCTCAAACAAAATGAGAAAAAAAAGGAGAGGCCTATAGATTCGAAGTCACTACAAAAGGGTCGGTCAATAGCATAGCTCTTTCTTTCCCGGGTCTCCTTTCGAAGGCCTTTCCTTCGCGAAAGCCTAATTCGGTAGGGCCGGACGGCTTTGTTTGCCCCAGCTTGGCGAATCGCATCCCCGCGCAACGACATTCTTTGTGCGCCCCTTACCGTTCTCGCTCAGTGTTTGCAACGGCTGGGGAGGCAGTCGTAGAAGCGAAGCCTATCGCCGCGCCGACCATCAAATACGAGATTGGGCCCCCCTTCTCAAAGATTTGATGGAATGGTCCAGCCCACCCAAGAGCGCTTATGTCATATGGGAAAAAATGGCTGGAAAAAATCCTTATGGTTTTTGATATCCGGTAGGAATAATAAGAAAAAAAGTCTAGGTTGGTTGGTGAGCCTAGTGATAGGAGACTATCTAGCTTGGTTCGGAGAGCACTTGTTGGGTTAAAGATTTTTTTATTGCTAAATATTACGGCCTAAATGCTGAACTATTGACCCTACTTGTTCGGATGGGTGTTCACCCCAAAGTGTTCCCGGACCGCATGCATACATCCGTAAGTAACTTAGTGCAACATGGAAAATTTCATTGAGAGG